GTGCCAAGGAGATCTTCCCCTCCTTCCTCTTCCTTGCTTTCTGGGTTAGCTAAGCATGTATGTGCTTTCCTTTTTCTCTCTACGTCCGGATCCGGGACATATTTTCTATGACTTTACTAAATCTAATTATTAGTGAAAAGGTCCTCTCTCTGTCCTCCGGTGAGATAGAGAAGGATTTCATGGGAGGGGGGACTAGCGGAAGTAGCCACACGAGGGGGATGGTTCTCAGGAAAGCGGGGAGAAAGGCTGAGATTATTGCTCCATTCAAATCCGGGACAGAAAAAAGCGCAAAAGGGCTTTAGAGCCGATTTTCCTACTATATATTGCTTTAGGCCTGCTTCTTTCCTCGGAAAAGTCGTACCGGGAGTCAGCTGAGTCCTCCAACCGGCAACCGTATCTGGAAACAACGATTAGTGGATATTGGTACTGTCACTGCACAGCAAGCAAAGGCTTCCAAAATGCCCACAACTTCGCGATTTAGGTCGGGCGGGACCAATAACGATTCTCCGAGGCGGGAAAGAAGATCCCGGAACGCGGCCGGCCTCTGACCCCTGCTTTAGTACCTAGACCCTGTCGCCCGTCTTTAATCCGCCTTTCCTTATTCCAGCAAAGTCAATCGAAAGGGGGGCTCTTCAATCTTTCATTCATGCCCTCCGGGAGAGGGAAATGGAACTAGCGGAGAGAGGACTCTTTCTTCTCCCTGAACATCGGGTGGTTGAGAGTGAAGGCTGTATTTCAATAACATTTTCAAACTACTGCCAAGAGAGAATGAGATGTCTGTTTCCCGGGACTCAACTTCTACTTTTTCGCCAGATATATTGTGATCTGCGACAGGTGGATCACTTCACCATTCGGCCCATCAAGAGAGTCATATCTTAAACCGACACCTGGAAGGCTTTTCTCGCCTCCCTCATCCGAAGGCATCGTCACATATGTATCAACGATTCCATAAAAGGAGAGAAAATGGGATCAATCCCTGGAGGCATAGGCATAGACGGAGAAAGCAGAAGCGTAGGGGGAGGTTGAAGCAGAGGAGGAAAGGGAGGATTGAATGAGGGATGCATCTTCTCTTCTTCACTGCGTCGAGAGCAGGAAGATTGGGCTTTGGAGTCGCGATAATTATTCTGATACCCGCGGCTCGATTTTTCCAAAATGAGGAATTAGGTATGCTTCGGCGGGATAAATTGAAGCTTAGAATCCAGATTTTTCGGAGCCAAAGCTTTTTTAGAGGAATTAGTAAGCTAGAGAGCTTAATTCATTATCGGGGGAAAGTCAGTCGACGCTCTAAGCGATCTATCTCTTCTCCTTTAAAGCGAGAAGTACTCCAGGGGCTTGTGCCTCGGACCTGACCATGCTCGAAACCTGATAAGCCCCTGTTTTATATATAACTTGTCCATCAGCAGTAGTGTGTCAGAACTGAGCATACGCTAGAATCACACTCGCATTAAGCACTTCCACTGGGGCTACTAGGCAATCGGACTCTTCCATTACCGGGACAACTATTTACTGACAGCTTTCAAACTAGCTGGGTTGACTGATCCAGGGAGCAAAGCATCCTTTGCGCTGCTTTGTGCGAAGAGGAGGAGATGATTTCAAGATATCCATAATCGCCTTGGTTGATTTTAGCAGCCTCCCTAAACATCTAATCTAGTCCGAATTCTTCCCCGGTTTCTGACGGGATTGGAGTATAGAAGAATTGGTGAGGAAAATTGCGGTTATATTGTCGAGTTTTCCAAGCAAATGCTTGAACAAAAATATATCATTGCTCTATGAACTAGATGAAAACCGCGGGGATGGCTTATTTATATATATTTCGACGCTTTAAGATCTGAAAGTGGGACTGATGCCTTTCCGATCGGATTAATGAGACTCGTAGAAAGAAGAAGGCAATAGCAATAGGAAAGATTCGGTGTCCTGATTACCAGATTTCTTGGCTCGGCCAGTCCACTTCACTTATCTGATGAATCTGGCAAGGGGCAGTGTCCGTTTGTTTTGTAAGGACTGTTGTTGATGAATGAGAATGTTCTTCCTTCCTTTCTTTCTCTTTTCTCCTCCGTCCCTAAATGAAAAGGTTAGCTCGGTCGGGCTAGACTGGCTTATAGTTATAATAGTTCCAAAACCGAACCTTTCTTTTTCTCATGGACCCGGATCGGCTGACTGAGTCCCTGCCGGGTTTCAGCCCTTTCCAGGTGGCCTTTGCCCATCATATATATTATCGACGTTGAGGTTCGCGGATTGGTAGGAATCGAGATCCCAAGCTTCTTTTAGGGAGAACAATAACTGGACGGCTACTCTCGTTGCCGTGCTGCTCAGGTTGTAGGTTCTACTAGTTGCTTGGTAGAAAATCACTGGAATGACTTCGACGCCTAGCCCTGGACAGACGTCCCACTGGTCGTCAAAGCGGAGGGCAGAGTAGCAGTAGAGTCAGCCCCTCTCCAATAGGCTGGCTGTCTTTCTTTGTCTAAAAAGAGTCTCTGCCGGGTATTAATCCCATAAGCACAATTACCGAGAATCAGGCGTCGGAGCTGTCGAATCTCAAATAGGGCAGCGGCAGAGGCAAGAGAACCTGTGCCTGAAATCGGATCAGGAGAGGCCGGCTGTCGTCTATGACCTGATTGCGGACGGTATATGATTAATTCGACAGTCGATCGACGTTCACTGCAATCCTGACCCACGAGGTTGTACCCTGTCAGAGGAACTGCCTTGGACACATTTTACAGATAGGAAGAGAGGTCTAGCTTCCCTATCTCTTTCTCTTGTTTCCTCGAAGCATTTTTGCACGTCGAAGATAGAGAGCAACCTTTCCAAACTGCCCGCAATTTCTGATTCAAAACCATTATCTTAAGCGGTTGTCGAGAACGAGAATTCACTGCGAACGATTTCGACAAAAGCACTTTCACTCCTTTCGAACCTGGTTTATGATGAAAGACTAAGACTAGACGTGGTCGATATTGAATTGTCGACCATTGCCCGAGGGTAAGCATTTGATCATGACATACGAAATGGAATCCAATATCACTTAAGTGAAAGTCATAATCGTCGGAAAAATGGTTGCAAAAATCAGAGAAAAAAGTGGGAATGAGTTTCCATTCGCGATATGGATTATCCGATCATCATTCCCGACTTGATTAAGAAAAAGTCGAGAATCTATCCCTTTCTGACTTTAAAGCAATCCTCCTTTCTCTCTCGAGAGCATAGCATCATCGATCGTAATCCGATAGTCCTGATAGCAGGAGACCGAGCAGAAAAGATAAATGATTGTGTAAATCATTCCGACCGCCCGTGCGTACCTAAGTTTATTTTGAAGAAATCAGCAAGGTGGGGAAAGAGTATACTGGGCCCAGGTAAGCCCAGTTGAGTAATCTGGTCAAGCTGATCGATGGCCCGATGAAAACTATTAGCCTCCTGCGCCTGTCGAGTTATGTTGTGTCAAAAATCTTTGACTAGAATTGTTTATCAAATCTTATTTGATTGAAGCACTAAGCACACTTGACTCGACACCTTTGGGAAAAAGAGGGAGGGCGAAGAAATTCTTATATATTAATTCCCAGTACTTTTTTGATTAAGGCCGGTATACCAACTCGACGAATGTTGAGCCTTGATGATTGAAGATGAAGATCCTGCTTTATATATTTCCCAACCAACCCGCCCGTCTTTTCTTTATCAAAGCTTAGTAGCAAGCGCCATTTTCTTTCTCTCATAGCACGCCCTGCCTCTTGCGCGGAAAGAAAAAGGCTCCCCCATTTCGGTCGGGTAGTGGTGTGAACTCGACACCTGTATTAAAAGGAAATATCCTTCTGCTGTACACGCCCAGAGCATGACGTAGGGTTGGTGTGGCGGGAAATTGGACCGGAGCCTTAGAAAGGAAGAAGATACCTATAACCTATGGCTATATAATCGTCGATTCCAGCATTGATTTGTGCATCCACCGGAATGCATTATTTCGAGTGAAGGTCGAAAAGAAAAGAAAGGGTAATCTGTACTTGATAGGGAAGGGGCGGTCAAAATGCATTTCTCTTCTATAGAGAATAGGAAATCAATACTGCGGACGATTGCATCTACTTAGAGAAAGAGAAGTCTCCCTCCCTAGCTACTAGAAGTAGAGGTAGCTTGCTACTCGAAAGCGAAAGGCACGGATCCCACCCGAGACCCTATAATATCAGACTCAGACTTCTCTTCTTCTCTGGTTGTTCTAAAAGAGCTTTCAACTCTCTCATAGCAAAAGCTAGCTAAAATCAAAATGGGTTTGGAAGCGCCTGGGGGAGGAAGAAGGAAGGTGCCCCATGAGGGGATTTGCGCATATATCCCACCCCAGCTTCGCGGATGAGAGGGTCTGATTCGTCGAACTCTAGAAGATGGATCTCTCTGCCTCAGATTGGTATCAGAGCTTATAGGTTCGGCTTGACTCTGAAACTGGGTTTCGAACTCTTTGATACGATCCTGAAGTCAGGATTTCCTCGCCGTGATGACTCAGCAATCTACAAGCCCATGGGTACTCTAAAAACAAGGAGGCCTACAAGCTTCTTTTAGGGAGAACAATCGACTGGCCATCCATACAATAAGAGAATACTAAAGAGGTCTCGCGCTCCCGGATAATAGAGTATCCAGGTCTATCCTCAGCTTAGCAAAGCTATAATTAGCAGCCTGAATTTCTTGACTCTGAAAGCCTCGCCTAGTTCGACCCTATCCTCATGTGTGGAGGAAGGATCGGGCCTGTGGACACTGAGGCAGACCACTCAACCGATCAATAGAAGAGCCTGGTTTAGGTCGGGGACCTCCGCTGAGATTTATATATATGAGATTTCTATATAATAGTATGCAAAATCGAAGAAGTCTCCTCCTTTTTTGGACTCTTAGTAATAAATAGTGCCTAATCTGATCTCTGAAAGTGTCCAGTAAGCTATATCTAGCAGCTCCACCCGTCCGCGATATAACTAAAGCTAATACTATCCAGCTGAGCCAGTTTTTTGGGCCTATAGTTGTCGATTTGAAACATGGCACTATCTTAAATAGGCCTAGCCTTCCACCTTTTCGGCCAATGCCCCTTCTTGATATTTGTAGAAGTGCAGTTCCTAAATCCAGCGCATCGTAGCCAAAGGCCAAGTATCAATAGGCCCATCCCATATTCTAAGAGTTTCAGTGCCCAGTGATCTAGTTATATTAATTAAGCTCCTCTAGTCTGACGTGCTAAGAAAACCTATTTCCATTGTAGGAGCAGTCTGAAGCCCATGCAATTCTAGTCCGTCTAGTCAAGCAGGCGAGAAAGCTTTCCCAGCCTCCTACTTTAACGATCTTAAGAAGTGGTGAAAATTAGGGCATTTTGTCAGATTCTAAGCCAGAGAAATCGCGATAGCTAGCCATAGCGATCCTAAGTGCTTTCTAAGACCTGTAAGTTATCGAGTATGATAAAGCCAGTGATATAATAGAGTTAGTGCGCTTAAATGGAGGAAGAGTCTAATAGGGGGTGTGACCGTCAGCTTTTGAGTACTCTTCTCATATGTTTTTGGAGGATAGGATGACGAGAATAGAAAGAAAATCGAGAATGAAAAAGCAGGCTCTATTTATAAGCTAAGAAGCACTTCTACTCAAAGAAAATTATACTCGAAAGACTAAATAATTACACGAGAAATCGGGAATCACCAAGGTCAAAAGCAGGCTCTATGGCAAGGTAGTTTGTCGAAAGTAAGCAAGCCCCTTTTTTCTGGAAATATATATAAAAAGCAAGCATTTAAAAGCCAATTAATTCTCGTATCCTGTATTAACATAAATATCAATGTCTCTCATCAGGCTTTTAAGCGAAAGAAGGGAAGCCCTCTGAGTAAGCTCGAAAGGAAGTGAACTTTTTCTTTAGTTTAAATAGGGCAGGGAGCGGTGCTTTAATAAAAGGTCAGACCTGAGGGTTTTGAATAGACAAGGGTGAGAACCGTCAAAACATCTGTAATTCTTAGTATACCGTCGAAGGTCAGATCACCAAGCTCCAAGAAAGTCGATTGTTTCTTTCGGGATTAGTCAAGTAAAGTCACTTTTTCCCCGCAAGCAAAGGATTATATAGCCTAATTCTTTGACGATATTTACTAAATTGAGGTCTGACTCCTAACATTCTACGCGATAGGTAAGGACGGAGATAGAGCCGAAGGAAAAAAGAGAATATACCCTCGGCCTTTCTGTTTCTGAGATTTCCCCATACGAAGTCAGAAGTGGAGCGACGACCTTTCCTTCTTCGAAAGAAGCACACAAGCGAAACGATACCTAGATCCAGCTGGGAAAGTCAATCTTGCTTAGGCTCTGTAGTATCGTAGATAATAAGTACTTTCACCTTTTTTTGCTTTTGCTTTCTCTAGGGGATTGAGTGGAGTGCCCTCCCGGCATTTTTCTCGCTCGAAATATCTTTCGTCCCTTTTTTTGGTTAACCGGAAGCTATATCGCCACTACCACGTTAAGTTGACCTGGAATCGGTGATGGGATATGAGCTGAGAAAATATGGGCATTCAATTAATTTCAAGCCAAAGCAAATTACACTCGTCTTAGAGCTAGGAGAAAAAAGCGCTTTCACTTTTTCTTTTTCTTTAAAAAGCAAATCTCCTTAGCAAAGGGAATCCTATACCCTATTATACTATACCTGATCCAGTTGTGAATTAGTATTAGTAGCTAGGAAGGTTTTTTCAGGGCGAATCCCAACTCTTAGAAAGAAAGTCAACCCCCAGCCGTACTCCCATCAGCTTTTGACCTAGTTCAGGCTAGTGACATCAGCTATCGGCTATTGGCCTTTGTGAAAGCTTCTCCGAACCCGAGAAAGATCAGCCCCTTCCCGAGGCCTTTCTCTTCGCACCTCAGATCAAGAGGAAAGGGTCGCTCCTTTTTTCAGTCTGATTTTAGCGGTTTGATACACTAGTCTATCTAGTTGCCTATACAGCATCGTCGAGTTGAACGTATAGTCTTGGTTATCGCTACACCCTTTCTAGAAAAACGATTAGACCACTGCTATCTAAAGTTTTGGTAAGAAAGGCAAAAGAAAAGCTTTCAAACCGCATCCTGCCTTAAGAATCGTATAGGCACCCGGGAACCCTACTAAGTCAATAAGGGGACTCCCTCAACGAGACTGCTAGCTGGTATGGGGAGACTAGCTTTGCTAACTTTAAAGCTAGTCAAAGCTATTTATTATAGTTTGGTTAAAATAGGCTATAGGCTATGATTCCCAAAGAGAAAGAAAGAAAAACCTTTTTTCCAGCAAACTCTAATATAATTCCCTTTGGCTATATAACGAAATATTGGAAGCTCGAACCACCGCGGCCTATTCCCTTTGGCTATATAATCGTCGATTTAATTGAGTAACATTTCTTTGCGGCTAGCTAACTTGCGATTTCTTTCTTAGTTCACAAAAGTTTGTTCAAATAAATGGCTATGAAGAAAACAGCTCGATCATCAAAGTCAATTTTCACAATCAACTGATGAATGCCGTCAATCTAATCCACTTTCAATCAATCGACGCCTCATTAAGTCCTCTTCCATTCGTCGTCTTAAAATGTACCATTCAGAAAACGCAAACTTAGAGGGAAAAAGGATTCGACAATGAGCGATATTAGTAGAGGAAGACCCTTATTCCATCACTTAGCTCGAACGAACGTCCAGACTCAGATGCTTAACCCATGCCATTCCTTTCAGCCTTATTTATAAATCAAGTGTGATCCCAAAATCTATCATTCAAAATCATTCCGGCTTGACAAGTTCAGCAAAACTGTAGAGAGAGCGGGCTAGACCTAGCTTAGCCTATCCAATATCCGATTCGACAAAGAGCTTTGATTGCTGCTTTTCCTCTCACTAGGTCGACAGTCAAAATAGCCTACCTAAATCTTCCTACTCTATATTAATATTAGGAGAAGGACTGGTAGCACTTTTTTGCTTTTAGCCTGTTAGCTCCGGGATTAGATATAGGGCCTCCTTTTTCCCGCTCGTATGAAACCTAGTCGCTCGCTCGGCCCGCCTATAGAGACTTCCCTTCCATCAAGCACCAAGAAAGGCCCTAGAAACGTATATTGATCCGCAACGGAATAGGCAAAAAAACTGGCTCTGATCCAAGACCATTCTAACTAAAAGAAACCTTTTCCTGAGACCCTATTGATCGTCGACCCGCGGGGAAATGAGACTTCCTATATGAGTCCTGGTAATATTACACTCTTTGTCGACTATATATCACTTGAGCATGAGTTCTATAACAAGGTAGAATCATTACCAACGGCACGCTGTGCGCCTAAATGCGGAAAGACTAGCTATTCAATAAAGATATTCCCTGGGGGAAAAGACTCCACGAGACGAGACAGGAGGGGCTGGATCGAAGAGAGATTCCAAACAAATAAAGGCAAGGGCTAGCCGCCTTTGAAGAAGGCTTTCAGGCCAAGAGTGAAAACAGCTTTCCCAGGGATGGATGAAGAGCTCAGTCCCTGGGCACATTGGCGCTCTCCCAGAAGCTTCCTCCCGGCGCAGATAGGTAACCTGCCTGCAAAAGCCCCCTCCCGCCTTTGTTGATATCGGAGAACCAAGGAGCCTTTAGAGGATGATTTTCTGACTATTAAGCTTCGACATCTGAAAGCCAGGACGATGCTCACGACTTAATAGAAAGCTTCGGAACAAAAAATGCGGCCGAAGAAGGTCAAAAAAAAAGGAGGGGATCGGATATAGAGGAAGGAAGTCTACCCCTGAATCCTTTCCTGACCCGGCCTGGCATAGAGCTCCTAGCATGTCCACTCCAGTCAGTCAGGAAGATGCCCTACTCCGTTATTGAAGTTTCGAGCTCGACCTCTAAAAAAACCTCACGGGAGTCAATTCCATGTTTAGTCTTCTTGTCAAAGTCTCGCTTCAACTTATCAATCTCGACGCAGTCTCGGTTTTTGTAAATGGAAAAAGTTGTATGCTGGGAAGGCCAATAAATGAAGAAGAAAAGAAAGACCTCCCTCATTCACGCGCTGAACAATCTTTCATTGGAGGAAGGTCAGGGATTGGAACCTCTCCCCAACCCATCACATTCATAGGGGCAGATTTTCCTCTATCTCCAGCTATAATTCACTCGAGGAGGGGGAAGTCCAAGTCATCAAGCAATCCCGATAAGCGGCTTTCTGGTCCTGTTATTATCGCTTATTATATCCAAAATTTCAGTGAGGTTGGGTCCTTCCCTATCATGGAGGCAAACCAGAGCTGAAGCCATCAAGACATCGAAGAGCCTCACCCCGGAGGACCAGATCTAGACGTCGAGCTTGAGCAGCCCGCTATAAGTCCGTGATCTCTTTGGCTAATAGTTCGACAATAAGAAAATGTTGACCAACGAGACTTGATTGAGCAGCTCCATTCCTTCCAATTTGCGAATCTGCATTAGCGCAAATGCCGGGAAATTCCAACTTTCTTCTATTCTATTCTATCAGCCTAAGCCTATGAAAACGGTTTAGCTCAAAGACAATCCATACCCGGAGAGGCTATGCTGCAATTTCCGCTGCGATCTTATCCGCTCTTTGATAGAAGACTGTTCTCGAATCCCCATCCCGTCGAATCCAAGCCAATTGAAAACTTCACAGAAATAGGCCGTTTGCTGCCGAGGCCTAGGATTAATTAGGGGCAGTGAGGGACAGAAGGGGTGAGTACGAAGGACTCTTTCTTCTAGAAAAGCAGCTATATGTCGAATCTCCTGCTTTCAAACTAGCTGGCTTGACTTCTCTTATTTACATACTAGCTGGAAGAAAACGTCGCACTTCAATTGGATATACCCCTAGAATAGACCTTGCCCTAAGATATCTAGTTAGCTTCCAAATCGTTAGCCCTGGGTTTTTGCTTTTTTTTCTTCTTATTCTTTTCTGTTTAATAAGAAAGGACTAATGTAAGTAAAAACGGCAGAAAAGTCCCAAGGGATGGTTAGAAAGCCAGTCCAGAAGTCCCTTTGAGATTGCTTGCTGCTTTCCTGATGGCTTGTCTTGTTGGCTTGTTCGCTCGTTGGCACTCGATATTGATGTCGAACTGATAGGCTTTTGCTTTGACCCTTGCCCGATAAATAGCTATCCATTTGAAATCTTCTTTCCTGCTTGTGCTTGAAAACAGGCTTGCCAAGCACTGACAATAGATGCCTTTAGAACGCTAGTCATGCTATTGCTAGAAAGACCCCCTGATAGGCCCCTAGATTATTAGCTTCTTTGGCGCTAATTGAATTGGAGAGATAAGCCAAGTGAACCAGAACTAGCTGGAAAGTAATTGCTAGCAGGGCAAAAGAAAGAGGTAGCTTTCTACGCCTAACTAAGCAACTGGAAAACGATGTTGCTGCCCTTGTTAACTCATCGCTCTAGTTCGGTTAGTGGGAATCAAAAGCCAACCGAAGAAGACGAGGCCGAACTATCAAAAAAAGAAGGCGATAGGCATCACAAAGACCCGAACCGAAACCGGGTTTTTCAGACTTCAATCCAAGCTAATGTGCTAGACAAAGTTCGGAGTGAAGAGTTCATTTGGACACGACCACAGGCTGAAAGTCACCTTCCCGCTTATGCTTCATCTCATCAATTGAGACTACTGCTCCATCTGCTTTCTTATTGTATGCTCATCTTTCCTTGCCAGTTGCTGACGAGGGTTGGAGGTAGAGGGTCGAAGGGCTCCAGCACCCGACCAGCACCAGAAAATCCGCGGGGGGTGTCGAAACTTTACCCAAAGTCGTCAGAGCTCAATTCTCAAAACAGTGGGGAAGAGTTATATAGCCAACAGTGGAAGATGAAGGAATTTTGGGGGGAATCAGGATTGGAAAGCGGTTTTTTGGCCTCCGGTCTTTTCTAGAGCTCATCTCCAACTCTTCCCAAGTCAGCCCACCCTTTGTTTCATCTTTCGACAATCAGTTGGCCCCACTATAGCCGGAAAAAAAAAGGTTCCCGGACCCCCCGTTTTGTGCAATGACGTTAGGGGAAGGCGTGGACTTTTGTGGACGATTTAGAAGATCTAATTGGAGGGCAGATGACAGGATCGAGATGGAATGCCTGTCTACATCTTCGCGGATCGCTATGCTTTGAGTTCCCAGATAAATTCGTCGACCAGCTGGAGTAGTATATGCCCCTATGCCCGCTTTGCTTATCAAATCCTAGCATTGATAGTCTTCTCTTAGTATACCAAGTCAATCCCGGTGGCCATGGACACCACTGTCGAATTTTGCCCTATTTTGAATGAAAAGAATGCCTCTTTTTGACGAATTTCTTGATGTTTAGCCATCGCTATTTTTCCAAACGCTTTCACCTATTTTCCCTTATATATTTCTTCTCTACTCCTTCCTTCATCGCTTGCGGCCGTTACAGCAAGCACCTGTGGGAAAATAGGCAGAAAAGAAGCTGTTTATAATAATAAGCGGCTTTGATGTGGCCCTTTCGTCTGACGTATACGTACAAGATTCCAAAGACTGCATCATATATTTCAGCTAACATCCGCCTTCTGGACAAAACAAAGATGAAAATGGGCTCTGGAAAGTGCTACTGCAGCAGTCGCATGATGATTTTTTGATTACAAGCAAGAGCAGGTCTTTATCAAGCCTGAATGTCCGCAGAAAAAGTAGTCGAACGGAGTCGGCGAAGTTCGACGTCTGAGAGGGGAGGGGGACGAATGAAAGCATCCTATCCGTGGGAGCAGGAAAGGAAAGGGGAGAATTGGATAAGCTTTTTCTTACCCGTTGTTATATTATAGAAGTCAGCAGGGTAGGTAGGATTATCGCGATTCATTCCTGACGGACCGAGTCTTGCAAGCCTGTCTGTCCACTCGAGATCGACGCTTCCCCTTTCGTCGAAACTGAGGAATAATCCGTCGCTCTTCTGAGTACGCCTGTGATGTTAAAAGAGTCGAAGCTACGACCTGCCCCGTTTAGCCCCAATTCATGACTAGATTTAGGGCCCACTAAGACCGGGAAGTGAATATTAGTGACCTTTCGACTTGATAAACGCGAAAAAGCTGAGCTGAGTCTGCTGCTCCTTTTTATGATTGAATGCGAAACAAAACCAATAGTTGGAGATGTCAAGTAAAGTGTTAATTGAGATAGGAAGGAAGAACCACTGATAGAATTTTCCGCTTGCTCCAGCATTCTTCGAGTGTGATGCAAACAAGCTGTGTACAGCAAATTATCCTCGAGTGGTTCAGTTCTCAGTCTTCGTTCGCATTCAGCTGTGTGAGAGTTTGTAGCGAATTGGGATGGCCCGATTTGTCGTGTAATTATTTAGTCTTTGCATCCTGCTAGGGAGTCCTCCTTCCGTGATCTGATAACAAGGCCTAGTGAGACTGGTAGTAAGTAGGGAAGAAGGGAAGACAGACATGAGCAGAGAATGCGCAGTTAGCAAGAGATGGTTTAGGCTCAGACCGTCCTGTAGTCATGGCTAGGACTCACTTCCATAGCTTTCCCCGGGTGGAATGGTTGTGTTGAGGGTCGCGCCCCCCCGAGGAGGAAAGATATCTGTTATAGCCAGCTAGGCTACTTGTTTATTTATTCAAATCGACAGTCTAGTTCTTCAGTGAATTTGCTTTCTCTGGATTCGGGGGAGACTATGAAAAGCTTCCATTTTTTGGGCATCAAACTATTCCACAATTGCTCGTTCCAAGTTTGCGTTTTCTCTATCTGGCTCGCTCTGTTTACTGCGCTCGCTTCTTTAGCTCGAAACCTCGCATGTTTCTTATACTAATCATCAATTTTGGGGGCTTTAACCACAACTAGAAAAGAAAGAAGGGGTTTTCCTGGAGAGGAGTGTTTTAAGTAACGTCGACGTCAGGGGCAAGTGGGAGATCGCAAGAGGTCAGGAGAGGAGAATGAACTCCCCGTTGTTTGATGAGAAATTAGCACGTGTGAATGGGCGAGTCCTTGGCCGTAGATTCTGCCCCGCTTCGTCGACTGAGCCAATATCACAATTTCGATACCTTCCCTGCCGTTGCGCCCCCCTGCACCCCCCAAAAGCCCCAAGGGTGGAAAGGCAACCCTTTGTCTGGCCCCCCGTCACATGGGAAGAGAATCGTTCGGAAAGCCCGATCAAATGTCGATTCAATTATGAAATTACGGAGTTGATGGAGATTTGTAGCATCATTCAAATAAATACAAATTGAGATCGTAAAAACATGAGCTTGTGATATAGCTACACCTAATTCCGGACCGGTTAATGCAAGAACTATAAATAAAGGACCAAGATCCCCTATGAAATATAAAAGATTATTCATACATAGCATAGTCCAAGCAGACCCACTTAAAATCTTTACTGAACTATGACCAGCCATCATATTAGCAAATAAACGTATTCCTAAGCTTAATGCACGGAAACAATGAGGGATTAGCTCAAGGAGTACTAAAAAAGGTGCTAACGGCAGCGGGACTCCTGCGGGTAATAAAAAGCTTAAAAAATGCAGCCCATTTCTTTGAAATCCAACTATCGTAATGCCTATAAAAATAGAAAATGAGAGAGCCAAAGTAATGAGAAAATGACTTGTCACTGTGAAGCTATAGGGTATCATACCCTGGGGATTACGAAATAACGAAAAAGTCAAAGTGACCGAGATGCGAGGGGAAAACTTTTGTTTCACATTTCCTGAAAGACCACCTATTTGTTCGTTTACCGGGTTCAGCACGAAATCATGAATAAGCTCTACCAAGGATTGCCAAGCATTTGGCACTGACTTTCCCCCTCCCTTTTTCGTAACAAAATCAAGCATCAGTAAGACCAAACTGAGAGTGAGCAGCATAGACAAGGATGGATTTGTGAATGAGAAATAGAGATTTCCCACCTTCATCAGAATCAATGGGTTAATGGCAAATTGGTCAAGTGGGCTGTCTCCAATCTGCCTCCTGGCTTCCGCAGCCATTCTTGCTATTTCCTCCCCATTTCGGAGCCTACCCTCCAACCGGGTTGTGCAAAAATGGACTCTTTCTTTCCTCTCTCTTCCGATGAGGAGAAATCTCTCTCCAACGATGTCGAATTGAAGGGAAGATAGCAAGAACTTTTTCCCCTCTCTGACAAGCCAGCGGGCAGATCATATTCCAGGAAAACTGTCGAAGAAGGGTGGTAATAGGCCAATAAATGAAGAAGAAAAGAAAGACCTCCCTCATCATGCAATGGGGAACTGACTCTCTTTCTTACCTAATTTCTGTTCCATCTTAGACTTCCTCCCGGCATTGCTTCGTCATAGAAATAGGATGAAATGAGGCGTGAGGAAAGGGATATTAGCGACATGGATAAGGGATGGTTTGTCGAGGGGTCCCTCTCTGATAAATAGCTCTAGGCATATATATATATAATAGTTCAGCCGGGAGCCTCGACATTTTATGCAAGGGGCGAAAGCTTTTTCCGATACATCAAAATATTCTAAAGCGAGTCCCACTCCAGGGTGGAAAATGGCTTCAACCAATTAAACTATAAGCCCCCGCCATCCATTATAGCCACTCTCTTGACCCGACAATCATTGCTTTATTAGGATCCCACATTCGGGCTAATAATCTAGGGGGTCAGTCTTGGTTATTAGTTAAAGCAACCTCACATGGTTTAGGTCATCCCCTATTCATGTGATGGGTTGGGGAGCAAGAACTCACGTCGAGATAGGCAGATATGTGACACAGTCTCATTGCTTTCATTGACAATCAGACTCTCTTCCTGATCCTGATTGGGATTGGTCTGTGCAGGATCTCCTTCCCTATGAGACTCTTGCTTCCCTTTGAAAGAGGCGGACCCACCAACCAGGTGAGACGTCAGCCAGACCCGCGCAGTAGAGGCAAGGTTAGAAAAAGAAGAGTACCCGACGAGAACCAGAGGCTACGACTAATAGGGGGGACAAATCCAAAGACGTGAGAAGAAATCAATCTCGCGCATCCAAGCCTGTTTTTTGGCTATAAACGGACTTTCGAGCCTCATTCATCCAATCATAACATTTTAGGGTTCTGACGTCTTGTACAGCCTTTTTGAGAGTGCGTAATGGCAAGAGATGAACTGCAGACCAGGATCGCAGCTTCAATTTGCAGTTGATATATGTTTGATTAATATCGCCCAACAAGCAACCCACTGCAACTGAGGCACCCACAGCGCCCGCTGCTGACAGTGCTAGACCCCCCCAGGAACCAACTGTTGGGTCGTCCCACATCAGTTGTGGATCCTCCTGCTGCTACCAAAAGCACACCTATACATGACCAACGTTCTCCTCTGAGGGGTCTGCTCGGGTCGGGTTAAAAGGACTCATTGAGAATGTGGAGGCATCAACCACCAGCCACAAAGCAATGCCGGAGAAAGAACCTACTTCTATCTTAGAATATGCTGAGATTATGGCGAGGTTGGAGCAGCTACAAAAGAATATTGAGAGAGAGAACCTGCTTATGTCAGGGAATGATGATGAAGCCCCAAAGGCGAAGCAAGACTGACAAAAAAGGTGAATTCCTTCCTCTGACGTGCTACCCCAAGAAAGAGCAAAGGTGGGTTTGGGATCCTCTGAATTTGCCTTTATCTCCACTATAATTCACTTCGCTCCAAAGGCACATTTCTCAGGGGCATTGGAAACCCTTCAACGGTCGTCTACGTCAGTTATCTCGCATGCATGGTGCTTCACTTCTCTGCATTATTTCACCTATGATTCACTCATCTCGCATCTCGTATTCATGGTGTTTGCCATTCTTTACCAACGCCAAATTGTGTTGCCGATTTCTATCTTAGAATATGATGGGATTGCGAAGATTTGACTTTCTTTTTAGAGGAATTAGCAATTATTAGAATATTAGGGAGGCCTGAGATTGATAAGATATATAAGTGACCCGCCTTCCCGCTTATCCTAAATCGACACTCAGTCAGATATTAGGACCTCAAGCTATCACCTGTTTTGAGCTAGCCTATCTAGTCTAGTTGTCGATTGCTGCGTCTGCTTACGCTCTAGTTGTCGGGGGGCTAGCTGGCTTGCTGCTTTCTTTCTTTTCTCTCCTTACCGCTCACGCTAGCCTATGTGCCTTTTGATGCTTGTTTAGGATTGGAGTAAGCAGCAATAGTGTGATCTGAAAACCGGGCATGGCCTGATTTGCTTTTCGCGTAACACAATCCAGCGTATTTGTCACGCAGAAACTAAACAGCAAGGTTCATCTTCGACCTGCAACTGCAGCAAGAAAGAGGTGGAAAGCTGCATTTTCCTTTCCTCTATCTATATCTCCTAAGGCACCTGACAGTTTGGAATCTGGTTGGTTGGTCGGCTAAGAAGCCCGATGTGCTAGCGCTTGTGACCCAAGCCTGAAGTTACTGACTAATAATCAAGTGACAGGAGTCGTGCTCGGCTTTCTTTCTTTGATTTAGCCAAGGATATTCTTCTGAACCTATCTTCCAAAATGCAAACGCGAAGCACATCACCTTCTATGAATATAGACTCCACCGAGCTTTGATGACGAGTTCTTCTTCTTAATATGTTGGTTCGGTTGTCCTCTTCGCTAGCCTCCACCACTATTGAGAACAATTTTCAGAGACAAAGAAGTAGGAGACAAGGGAGATAGAGACTACTTCATGCGCAACTTCAACATCTCCTGCCAACTCCCCTTCGTCGGGAGAAAAATAGCTTCGACGACCCCCTGATTTAACAAAGCCACAAACTAAGCGGGATACTTAGCTTCATTCTCAGCGGTGGTTTTGATCCCTGGTCGCGACTAGCCGCTTATCGATTAGATTATTTATAACGGTGGGAGCTTATTTACTCAAATCCGCAGTGGTGTCCAGCGAAGCTGCTTAGGAAAAGGTGAAATACCGGAGTGGGTGACGGAGAAGAAGATCTTATTATATCGGCAAGTCATTTTCTTTCTTTTGTGAGTTAGAAAAAAGCTAGTCTCGGAATTACTATCTCCATTTACAAAGAGGGTGGATGTATATTTCTCTGGGCCTCATTCCCTTCTGAGGAGGGATGAGCGGATGGATCAACCAACGAATTAGCAGATAGATCATCGGAGAAGGCGGGCGATCTAACCATGTCAGGCGGCGGTCGACGTCTTCCCTCATTTCTGTCTCACTCGACATCCCAAGCTGACTTCGAGATGAGTATCAAATGTGGGCACCTCGACCGAAGTGGGTAGGGAGTAATTTATGCCTTGGAATGAAAGACAATTGAGAATCAAGACATACTATTTTCGGAGCGGTCACAAGGGATTACTTTACTGAAAGCTTAGTAAGGGGACTAATGTCAGTAAAAACGGCGGAAAGGAAGTGAACTCGACATAGCCTAGTTCTAAGAGTAGCGCTAACAGCTCCTTGTTTTGACGGGGATATCTAAACAATATTCATTGCCAACTACGCGATCTTATAAGTTAGTTGTCGAAGAAAAAAATCTCTATTTTGCGTTTAGCCTTTACTTAAGTAATCATAAATAATACAGTGCTTCCCTCCTCAGATTGGTATCAGAGCTTATAAGTTCGCAGGGGGCTGACAAAGCCATTGCCAGATCCGCATGGTGGGTTCACACCGGAGTCTGCCTGGCTAAATCTCAGGCAAAGACAGAGCACAGCTTTATAGAGTCG